ACGAATAGAAAGGAATTAATGACTTGGACTGGGTATTAACGGTCAATCTCCGGTAGAAGGTTCCGTCGGAACAATTATTTATTTCAGGTACCTCTTAAATAAAAAAAAAGAGAGAAAATGTGGGGAGAAATGACAAGAAGATATTGGAACATGAATTTTGAAGAGATGATGAAAGCAGGAGTTCATTTTGGCCATGGTACTAGGAAATGGAATCCTAGAATGGCACCTTACATCTCTTCAAAGCGTAAAGGTATTCATATTACAAATCTTACTCGAACTGCTCGTTTTTTGTCAGAAGCCTGTGATTTAGTTTTTGATGCAGCAAGTATAGGAAAACACTTCTTAATAGTTGGTACCAAAAATAAAGCAGCCAATTTAGTAGCATCAGCTGCAATAAGGGCTCGGTGTCATTATGTTAATAAAAAATGGCTCGGTGGTATGTTAACGAATTGGTCCACTACAGAAATGAGACTTCATAGGTTCAGGAACTTGAGATCGGAACAAAATACGGGGAAACTCAACTGTCTCCCGAAAAGAGATGTAGCAATGTTGAAGAGGCAATTATCTCACTTGCAAACCTATCTGGGCGGGATCAAATATATGACGGGGTTACCCGATATTGTAATCATCGTTGATCAGCAAGAAGAATATACGGCTCTTCGAGAATGTCTCACTTTGGGGATTCCAACAATTTGTTTAATCGATACAAATTGTGACCCGGATCTCGCAAATATTCCGATTCCAGCGAACGATGACGCTATAGCTTCAATCCGATTGATTCTTAACAAATTAGTATCCGCAATTTGTGAGGGCGGTTCTAGCTATATAAGAAATTGTTGATTAATAATAGGATAAGTCAATGACTTTGGAAACTCCATAAATTGATTGAATCGGTTACTATCCCTGAGTCTCAAAAAAGAGATCAAAATCACTGGGGATATTATGTGATCACTTGGGATCCGAAATATACGATTGATTCAAAGTAGACGAGTTGAGAAAGAGATACGAGATGGCTGAATTAAAATAATTCCTTTTTAAGTTCTATTTATGTCAGAGGGCAATATGAATGTTTTACCCTGTTCCATCAACTCACTAAAAGTGTTATATGATATATCCGATGTGGAAGTAGGCCAACATTTTTATTGGCAAATAGGGGGTTTCCAAGTCCATGCCCAAGTACTTATCACTTCTTGGGTTGTAATTGCTATCTTATTAGGTTCAGCCACTATAGCTGTTCGGAATCCACAAACCATTCCAACCGACGGTCAGAATTTCTTCGAATATGTCCTCGAATTCATTCGAGACTTGAGCAAAACTCAGATTGGAGAAGAATATGGTCCTTGGGTTCCCTTTATTGGAACTATGTTCCTATTTATTTTTGTTTCTAACTGGTCAGGTGCCCTTTTACCCCGGAAAATCATACAGTTACCGCATGGAGAGTTAGCTGCACCCACGAATGATATAAATACTACTGTTGCTTTAGCTTTACCTACGTCAGTGGCATATTTCTATGCGGGTCTTACCAAAAAAGGATTGGGTTATTTCGGTAAATACATTCAACCAACTCCAATACTTTTACCAATTAACATCCTAGAAGATTTCACAAAACCCTTATCACTTAGTTTTCGACTTTTCGGGAATATATTAGCGGATGAATTAGTAGTTGTTGTTCTTGTTTCTTTAGTACCTTCGGTGGTTCCTATACCTGTCATGTTCCTTGGATTATTCACAAGCGGGATTCAGGCTCTTATTTTTGCAACTTTAGCCGCAGCTTATATAGGTGAATCCATGGAGGGTCATCATTGACTAGCTTCCGAAATGGTCTTAAAAAAAAGCTTATCCCAACTCATACCGGTATATACGATCTAGAATAGGAGCAAAAAAAAAATGTATGATATTAGAGAATTAAAAAAAAGTAAGGGGGGTCGAGCTGGGTATATGTAAGGGCTCTAAGCCAATCCCTGTATATGTTTCGAAGAATGATTCTAGAATCCGGTTCAATAGAAGATACGGATGGTTTACGTTATTAAAGAAACAATGTATATGTGATATTAGATATTCACTAGTTATATATGGGCTATCCATATATATTATTTCCCATCCCACTGAATTTAGACGGATTCCAATGCAAGCCCTTCCGTTTTATCTGTGACTGTGGATTGAATGAATAAACAAATGAAGTCAAGCATGCATATAGAAGAGAAAGAGCGAAGAATTGAAAGAATGGAATGGTTCGGAACAAAGAAATGGAAGAACTGGAACCGTATAGATTTACAAAGACTCCATGGATAGGAACTAAAAACGAGATATCGAAGTAGCTCTGATGATTCAGTAATATTATTATTTCAATTCAGAGTTCTTAGTTCTTTTTTTTTTTTCGGATAGATCTTAAGTGATGGAATAATGAAGTAATAATTCATCGGTTGATTGTATCATTAACCATTTCTTTTTTTTGGTGCGAGGAACTTAATATGAATCCATTGATTTCTGCCGCTTCCGT